ACAGGAAAATCGATGTTTTACTACCGATCATAAGTTTTATGTTCAGTGTAGCCTTCATACTGAAAATTATGATCAAGGATTGCTTTATCAATCACCATCTACTTTGGAGATACCTTCTGAAACATTTTTCAAATCCAAAAATTCAATATCTTCCCGCGAATTAGTGAATCAAGCGGGTTCTTTTGTGCAAAATAATAAACAGAAAACAGCGGGTTAATCTTTTAAAATTCCATTGTAAATGTGAAATACTCATATAAATTATAAATGTACAAATGTGGGAGAGATCAAGAAAATGCAGGGTAATTTATCTGATTGGCTAGTCAAGCATGAGCTAGTTCATAGATCTTTGGGCTTCGATTACCAAGGAATAGAGACTTTACAAATAAAAACTGAGGATTGGGACTCCATTGCTGTCATTTCATATGTATATGGTTACAATTATTTACGCTCCCAGTGCGCCTATGATATAGCACCAGGTGGATTTTTAGCTAGTGTGTATCATCTTACGAGAATACGGTATGGTATAGATAAACCTGAAGAGGTATGCATAAAAGTCTTTGTCCCAAGGAATAATCCTAGAATACCGTCTGTTTTCTGGGTTTGGAGAAGTGCAGATTTTCAAGAACGGGAATCATATGATATGTTGGGAATCTCTTATAATAATCATCCACGCCTTAAACGTATCTTGATGCCTGAAAGTTGGATAGGTTGGCCCCTACGTAAGGACTATATTACTCCAAATTTCTATGAAATACAAGATGCTCATTGAATGACAAGAAACTAATGTTAATGTATATGATAATGACACGACTCCAGAATTCATTTAAGGAATATTTTAACGTCCTGTTTCATCTGAAACAGAGTAACTGCACTCTAATTCGTATTCTGGATGGGCTAAAAGCTAAAAAAGATGCTTCATTGATATTCCCCAATTTGAAAGATATACATTTCGTATGAGTAAAAACAATAGAATAGGATGAATAAAAAGAGTTCTGTACCATGTAACATGAACTTTGTACCGCGCACATTACTTAGAGGGATCTCAGGAAGTAAAAAAAAGTTAAATAAAGTAGAAGTGGGTAAGTAGGAATGAAAAATAGAATAAATATAAAATACGAAAACAAAATTAAGAAATGCAAAAGGATCAGATTTTATTTGTACTGTGTTTGAAATACATTCTGTTTATTTATATCCTTCAACTCCTTTAGACTTTTAAGTTTTTTAACCAATCCTTTAACGTATTAATTTTAGATATATATGTTAGATATATATGAAGGCTTAACATTTGGGTGAGAGAAAGCACGGTATGAACAAATAAAAAATAAAAGAAAGCATAATCCCATTTTGTTCTTTACCATATATATTTTATCCATCTCAAAAATGGAGGTCTATATCCATACACTATCCATATACCCTATTAGACCTAATTATACCTAGATGATATAGAATTTAGGTATACATATATATAATGCTTGAGGCTATTAATGAATATATATCCCATTAATTTGTATGACTAATTATTTGATACATTATTTACGTGTCAGGAACCAGATTTGAACTGGTGACACGAGGATTTTCAGTCCTCTGCTCTACCAACTGAGCTATCCCGACCTTTTCTCGCGCATTATCCTAGTAGAGCACTTTATCTATGTCAATTAAAGGGACTAAAAAATTAAGAAAGTATTAAAAAATCTTACCCAGCTCCTGAATTTCTTAGATTAAAAAAAGATAAGATAAAAAGTAGTTAGGAAGTATAGTTAAGTTAGTACTTAAAATGGGCTTTTATTGGGGATAGAGGGACTTGAACCCTCACGACTTATAAAGTCGACGGATTTTCCTTTTACTATAAATTTCATTGTTGTCGGTATTGACACGTAGAATGGGACTCTCTCTTTATTCTCGTCCGAATAATCAGTTTTTAAAAAGATCTATACAGACTCTGGAATGAATAATTTGATCACTGAATATTCGATTCTTCCTTAAACTTTGATTGGAATATGGAATAGATTTACAATAACTCTTAAATTTTTCATATATATATATATATTATAATGGATTCGGGCCGCGATTAATCAATCGTTTACTATGGTCAGTATGTATATATACGTATATAGGGCGGGCATCCTCTCTGTAATTTTGATAGAAGAATTCCGGCTACCAGCGCAACGTAATCAACTTCATTCGTTAGAACAACTTCCATTGAGTCTCTGCACCTATCTTTTTTTATTGTAGTTTTATATTAAAAAAACTATAAATTAAACCCTTTTTCTCAAAATAAAGATTTGGCTCAGGATTGCCCATTTTTAATTCCGGGGTTTCTCTGAATTTGGAAGTTATCACTTAGCAGGTTTCCATACCAAGGCTCAATTTAATCAAGTCCGTAGCGTCTACCGATTTCGCCATATCCCCTTTTGCGACAGGATCCAGTTGTAATTCTATTCAATTCCTTTATTTATTTTATTTATCTTGGAATCAAATCATTGCGTTGAATTTATTAGATAATGATTCTTAGATCTAAAAGTGTATGCCACTATTTTTTTGCCATTCTCTATCATTTCCATTGTATTGAATGAACCCTAATTTGTTCCAATCGGACATGATTCTATCATTGATGTGCCTCCAATTCAATATGAATAGATATATCCCACCTCTATAATCTCTCCTCCCTTCATTTTGACTTTAAAAGCGCAATTTGTAATACTGGAAGGATCGATACTCATTACTTATTTTTTTTTTTTTTCGCCCTATCTTCTCTGAATGACAACAAAGGAATGTCTTAATTATAATTTTAATTGTATCTTTATAATAATAATATCTTTATTCTTAAATCTTAGAATGGATTCACTATCATTATATTATATAATATAATTAATTATATAATTTATTTAGAGATAATTAATAATTACTTAGCATAATTTGGTATAACTGTTCTAAGAAATAATTAGACTTTTCTAAAATATAATATCAAATTCAATTTGATATTATATTCTTAATCAAGTAATAATTATGGAAATATTATGTCTTTTTAAGTATTATTATTAAGTAATTATTAATACTATGAATTAAAATTTTTAAAATAATAAATATTAATTATAAAGAAATTAATAGCTAATATATTAAATCTGGTAGTTTCTGGACTCCCTATTCACTATTTCTATTTCTGCTATGTGAGCCCGCTTAGCTCAGAGGTTAGAGCATCGCATTTGTAATGCGATGGTCATCGGTTCGATTCCGATAGCCGGCTTTTATCTATCTATTTTTTCATGATTGATAATATCTTCTCCCCCCTTTCTTCAAATATCGGTCGCTGATCTATTATGTCGTGTTAACTTGCAACTATGAATAAAAAATAGATTGGAATGGAGCAATTAGATCTATACAGAACAAATCATAAAACAGAGACTTAACTTCTTTACTATCATATACAAAAAATATAGATATTGATACAATGCATTTCATTCTATTTTCATTCTACTTTAGTATTGTATACTTCAGTAGATTTAGCCTTGCTTTGTTTATCCTTTAGTTTAGTCTTAATTTAGATTTTTCTTTAAATTTTTCAATAAAAAAAAAGGAGTTTTATGTCTCGTTACCGAGGGCCTCGTTTCAAAAAAATACGCCGTCTGGGGGCTTTACCAGGATTAACTAGTAAAAGGCCTAGATCTGGAAGTGATCTTAAAAACCAATTGCGTTCTGGGAAAAAATCGCAATATCGTATTCGTCTAGAAGAAAAACAGAAATTGCGTTTTCATTATGGTCTGACAGAACGACAATTACTTAGATATGTGCATATCGCTGGAAAAGTCAAAGGGTCAACAGGTCAGGTTTTACTACAGCTACTTGAGATGCGTTTGGATAACATCCTTTTTCGATTAGGTATGGCTTCAACCATTCCTGGAGCCAGACAATTAGTTAACCATAGACATATTTTAGTTAATGGTCGTCTAGTAGATATACCAAGTTATCGTTGCAAACCCCGAGATATTATTACTACGAAGGATAAACAAAGATCGAAATCTCTGATTCAAAATTATATTGCTTCATCGCTCCGGGAGGAATTGCCAAAACATTTGACTATTGACTTATTCCAATATGAAGGATTAGTAAATCAAATAATAGATAGTAAGTGGATTGGTTTGAAAATAAATGAGTTGTTAGTTGTAGAATATTATTCCCGTCAGACTTGAACCTAATGAAAATAACAAGAAAGGTTCAGACAAAAGGAAATAGATTTAAGAGCCTTGATCCACATTTTTTTTCTTATTCACGTATCACAAATGGATCGGCAGTAGGATTTTTTTTTTTTGCTTTTCCCATATTTCTATTTTACGTACCACAGTAATGTAATTAGGAATAGAGAATCTCTATCAAATCAAATAAAGTTCTTACTTACTGTTGGAATAATGCTATCAATTGTTATTTGAATTTGATACATTGTGATCGGTAACGTTGGTGACTCGATAGAAACGGAAAGAGAGGGATTCGAACCCTCGGTAAACAAAAGCCTACATAGCAGTTCCAATGCTACGCCTTGAACCACTCGGCCATCTCTCCTACATAATCATAATCTTATTATTAACCAGAAACCGAGTGAAGTGAATAGCGAGTCATTCATATTATTTATTCCAGTACGGGTAGGACCCATTACTGGTTACATAGGAATAAAAGATTTCTTTCAAATTTCATATTTCTCAACACCAATTTACTTAATGGATTTTTATATTTCAATTGTATGACGCATACGCATTATGCAAACAAAAGAGTATGGTTACTCTCCTCTATTTTATCATGGAATTATTATTCCATTCTTTATTTTTCCTCTTTTGATTATAACCAAATTAAAACTTTTCGAGTTACCAGAATCTATAGTAAAATAAAGTCCTTGGTTAGTCAACTTAGAGAAAATCGTAATAGTTCCGTTTATCAGTATACTACTTAATTTGTAGGAAATCCAATCTCATTCAAATATTTCATATCTCATCCCCCCTTGGGCACAATTT